CCTCTTTTGGTTTGAAAAACCTCTTGTAACTCTTCTTTTCGACTATAAGCGATGGAATCGTCCATTACGATATAGAAAAAACGATCGATTTGAAAATGCTGTAAGAAATGAAATGTCACAATATTTCTTTCACACATGTCCAAGTGATGGAAAACAAATCATATCTTTTACATATCCACCTAGTTTATCGACTTTTGGGGAAATAATACAAAAAAAGATGTCTTTATACACGACAGAAAAAGGATCCCCGGAGGACCTGTATAATAATTGGGTTTATACCAATAATAAAAAAAAAAACAACTTGAGTAATGAGTTAATAAATCGAATAGAAGCTATAGAGAAGGGGTCTCTTTCAATAGATGTACTTGAAAAACGGATCCGATTGTGCCATGATGAGAATGAAGAAAAATGCTTGCCTAAATGGTATGATCCGTTTTTCAACGGACCATACCGTGGAACAATTACAAAGGTAGATTCACAAAATAAAATAATAGAAAATTACTAAAAAGATTGATACATAAAATAAATACACAAACAAGTAAGAAGAAATTCGCCCCCCCCCTACATATTTAATACCCTCTCCCACAAAGAAACTTGCAACGCCAACTCCATTTGTAATTCCATCAATCAGTCGTCTATCAAAAGAATGGGTTAGTTCGGCTAATCTTCTTATATTTCTAGTTAAAAATAGTGTATAAAAAGCGTCTATATAACCACGATTATAGGACCAGTTGTATATTACATTTATAATTCGGTCTAAAAAAATTCTCTTGGGACCTTTCTTTTCAAATGAGTTAATTAAGTCCAAACTCTGAACAGATGAATAAACGGGCCTATATAAAAAAGACGCTATGAGTATTCCAAAAAGGGCTATACTGACTGAAAAATTTGAATTTATTACAAATTCATACCAATCCACAGAATAGTTCGCATTTTTATGCAAAAGATTTATTGACGGAGTTACCCATTTCGATAATATATCGAAATTCATTACTCCTTGATCCAAAGGAATTCCTATGAATCCAACGAACGAAGTAAACAGAACCAATATAAACATTGGTAATAACATAGTACTGTCTGATTCATGTGGATATGTGAAAACGATTTCATTGTCAAAATGAATATTAAAGGGGGACATTATATTTCGCACATTATCGCCAATTTTATATGTCTTTTTCGAAAAAAAGGAAACCCTTTCATCATTTTTTATTGCTGATAAAAACCAATTTCGATTATTCAAGTTCGATTCTTCTTTTCCCCATATGGATATTGAATAGAACGAGCTACTTTTAGTGCCATTAAAATTTTGAAAATGAACCCGCAAACGTCCATCAAAAGTAAGTAAATATACCCGAAACATATAAAATGCAGTTAAACCGGCTGTGGAATAAGCTATTATCGCAAAAATAGGTGAATATAACCAACTATCATTAAGAATTTCATCTTTCGACCAAAAACAAGCAAGAGGCGGAATACCACAAAGAGAAAGTGTACCGAACAAAAAAGTCGTTTTCGTAATTGGCACATATTTTGTTAAACCGCCCATAAGAACCATGTTCTGACTTTTCTCTGGCGAATACCCAACGACGGGTTCCATTGAATGAATAATGGATCCGGATCCCAAAAACAATAATGCTTTCGAATAGGCATGAGTAATCAAATGAAATAAAGCAGCTCGATAAGAACCTATCCCCAAAGCTAGCATAATATAACCTAATTGTGACATTGTCGAATAGGCTAAACTTTTCTTAATGTCTCTTTGCGCAAGAGCTAAAGTAGCTCCTAATAATACCGTTATTACACCTATCAAAGAAATCAGATTCATTATGTACGGTAGGGTTATAAAAAGGGGAAAAAGTCGAGCGACAAGAAAAATTCCCGCAGCGACCATAGTCGCTGCATGTATAAGAGCAGAAATAGGCGTAGGCCCTTCCATTGCATCAGGCAACCATACATGAAGAGGGAATTGTGCAGATTTAGCAACTGCACCAAGAAATAATAGAGAAGCGCACAGAATGGCAAAAAAAGAATTTATCGCATTATTATGGATCAAACTATTAAAAATTTCGAACAAATCCCGAAATTCAAAACTGCCAGTTATCCAATAAAGGCCTAAGATTCCTAATAATAAACCAAAATCCCCTACACGATTGGTTACAAATGCTTTTTGACAAGCATTTGCTGCAATTGGTCGTGTGAACCAAAAACCTATTAATAAATAAGAGCACATTCCTACGAGTTCCCAAAAAATATAAATTTGTATTAAATTGGAACTAGTAACTAATCCCAGCATGGAAGCATTGAAAAAACTCATATACGCAAAAAATCTCAAATATCCTTGATCATGAGACATGTAATTATCACTATAAATAAGAACCATGATTCCAACGGTAGTGATTAATATTGGCATAATAGAAGTAAGTGAGTCAATCAAGTATCCAAACTCCAAAGAAAAATCATTATTAATGGTCCAAGACCATAGATATTGATAAATGGAACCGCCCTTTATTTGTTGAATGGATATATCGGCCGAAAAAACCATAACTATGCTTAGTAATGAAACACTAGTAAAAGCCCACATACGACGAAGATTTTTTGTTGCAGTCGGAGCAAACAGAAGTCCTAATCCTACTAACATAGTAACTGGGAGTGGAACGAAAGGTATGATCCACGCATATGGATATGTATGCTCCATAAGAAAATGCAAAATTTTTCTTACTAATTGTTTCTGATTCACCAGCTCTTATCTCTACAAAAGTAACAATAATCAAATAAAAAAAAAAACAATCAAATAGAACTTGAAATTGATAATCGATTTGAAATTTCTAATCAAATTATTGTGTTTCTTTATAAAAAAAATTCAAATAGATAAGTCACATTGCTTTACTTTAAATAACTGAATTAGTAGTGAAAACTAATTATTAATAGTTATTTTCTTAATAAAATTCATTTTTTTTAATTAATATATTTATTAAAATAGGGAATAAAGTATGATATTTTCAAGCAGTCCCCTATTAGTTTATTAGTTAGGTTGATTTATATACTTATAGTAAGGAAAAAAAACATCAAAAAAAGAAGTACTTGATTTTGGAACATGAGATCCAACGAAAACTCTACCCAACGGAGACCCCCTTTGGGGGGTAGTTTATTCATAGTCATGAACTAATTCATTGTGGAACTGATTGATTGGCTTTTTTTATTCCAACCAAAAAACTTATGTTTTTTTTTTTGGAAATCCTCTGATTAAGATATTCATTATCTTTCATAGAACTAAAATAAGAAATGGCTAAAATTACTTTTTTTTTAGTAATGTATTGTTTAAGAAATTTATTGCTAGTCTCATTTTCATTTTAATCAGAAGTACTCTATCCTAGGGAGTGCTTAATTAATAGAACAATGTTTTATTATTGTTATTGTTTTCTTAATTTAGGTATAGGTAAGGGTTCTTATCTTACCCTAAGCTTTTCTATTTTAAAAATGGAAGACAACAGCATAGAAATCTACTCAGATATTAATTATAACCTTTTTCTTTTCTTGGTAAGAAAAGGGAATTGGCTGTATTTTAATGAAAATGGATCCCATAGAAGTGGGTCCAAATAAGGGTACTAAGGTACCAATGAGGTGGAGGACGAATTCTTCTTTTTTTTTTCACATTATTTTATCCAGTATAGATGTATGTGAAAAGAATTCCGTTACATTAAAAATGACATCGTTTTTCTTTTTTCTTCCATTTCTTTTTTTTCTTACCAATACTATATTCGAAGTGCACATATCTATATATTTTTTTTTAGTATCAAGTGAAGGAAATATTCATCATGGAATAAATATCGATAATCAATAGAAAAAGCGATTCTTTTTGAACAATATATGTCTTTCACATCCAACTATAAAAATAACTAATGTTTTTGAAATGGCGGTTCCAAAGAAACGTACTTCTATATCAAAAAAACGTATTCGTAGAAATATTTGGAAAAAAAAAGGATATTGGGCGGCAAAAAAAGCTTTCTCCTTAGCTAAATCTATTTCTACCGGACGTTCAAAAAGTTTTTTTGTGCTACAAACAAGTAAGAAAACCTTGAACTAATCGCAATTGACATGACTCGAAAAATTGGATGACTTATAAAATGAATAATTTACATTAACGAATGTTTTGAATTCATCTAGACGAGATTGAACTGGATGTTGTAGTATATAGAATAATAAGTTATCTGTCTAACTGGGTTTTAAAAACAGTATTTTTTTTTTTCAAGCAAACAAAAAAGAGTTAGACACAAGATAAGATGAAAATTTGACATTTCATTATAATGTATTTTTATAATTCGCAAGATACGGATTGTCATTTTTTCCCCTATCGATTCGCTTTTTTTTTTCACTTTTTATTTCTCGCATAATCCAGAAAAAAGTAAAACAGATATAGAGTCTGTAATCAAAATTAATAGATTATTAAAAATAAATTATTAAACCTAATAGATCAAAAACCTAGAAAATCGATAGTGTTTTTGAACTTTTTGTAACTTTTCGAATTACTGCACAGACTTTTTCTTGTTTGGGACTAATGAATAAAACCCGTAGGTTCCATACCACGGATCTGTTCCATATCATGGATCTAAATATATTTAGATTATGTACATAAAATTATCTATATAAATAAAACAAGTGAATCATCCATAATATGATCAAAAATAAAATAAATCTTATATTTGAATTGTTGTAGAATAGATCAATAGAGAAATCGATCTATCCATCTAGAGAGAATACTTATTCATCTATCTATCTATATAGATTCGAATCTATATAGATAGATATTTTTTTTGTAATTGATTCTATTTCTATATATCTACCTATAACCTATATATGGAGATAGATATCTATTTTACTAGATATGGATTTCATATTTGTTTATGAAATCAGATAAATAAGAACTAAATCATAACAAAATGAGATAGAAAAAAAAAAGACAATTGTTAGTTCGATATCCGTAAAGGTGACATAATCATCTAGGTCTAATCGTCCCGGATTTATTTATACTATGTGAAATTCCTTTTTTAAACATAAGGCCATATCACGATAGTACACTAAGTCGTATTGAATGTCGAAATATTGATTTGAAAATTTTTATTCATCAGTTTTAATGTTTCCTAAAATAGATTACATTGATTATATCAATCTCGACAATTGAATCTAATATATGCTATTATTATTTTGATCAAGCCGCCATGGTGAAATTGGTAGACACGCTGCTCTTAGGAAGCAGTGCTAGAGCATCTCGGTTCGAGTCCGAGTGGCGGCATCCCCCTACCCTAATCTAAAAAGAAGGGAAGCACAATAGATCCTATGCGGAATTCCATTTTGCATTTCAATTTCATAATTCGAGGAAACCTTTTTTTTTATTGAATATTGAATTTAAAAATTACATTTTTTTATGATATCTGTCGCTTTAGAACATATATTAACTCACATTTCTTTTTCGATTATTTCAATTGTGATTACGGTTCATTTAATAAAATTATTAGTCCCCGAAATCATAGGACTATGTGACTCGTTAGAAAAGGGCACGATAGCGACTTCTTTCTGTATAACAGGTTTATTAGTTACGCGTTGGATTTATTCAAGACATTTCCCATTAAGTAATTTATACGAATCATTAATGTTCCTTTCGTGGAGTTTCTCCATTATTCATATGTTTTCTAAAATACGTAACCATCAAAATTATTTAAGCGCAATTACAGCCCCAAGCGCTATTTTTACCCAAGGCTTTGCCACTTCAGGACTTTTGACGGAAATGCATCAATCCGCAATATTAGTACCTGCTCTACAATCTCAATGGCTAATGATGCACGTAAGTATGATGTTATTGAGCTATGCAGCGCTTTTATGCGGCTCCTTATTATCCGTAGCTCTTTTAGTCATTACATTTCGAAAAAACATAGAAATTTTGGGTAAAGGGAATCATTTTTCTTTTTTAATTGAGTCGTTTTTACTTGGCGGGGTACAGTACCTAAATAAAAAAAGAAGTGTTTTACAAAACACTTCTTTTCTTTCATTTAGAAATTATCATAGGTATCAATTGACTCAACGGTTGGATCATTGGAGTTCTCGTATTATTAGTCTAGGATTTACCTTTTTAACCATAGGTATTCTTTCAGGAGCAGTATGGGCTAATGAGGCATGGGGATCTTATTGGAATTGGGACCCCAAGGAAACTTGGGCATTTATTACTTGGGCCATATTCGCGATCTATTTACATACGAGAACAAATCCAAGTTTGCAGGGTGTGAATTCGGCAATTGTAGCTTCTATTGGATTTCTTATAATTTGGATATGCTATTTCGGAGTCAATCTATTAGGAATAGGACTACATAGTTATGGTGCATTCACATTAACTTCTAATTGAAGAAAATGACTTGAGGAATACATAAGAACACTGTTCCATATCATATATAACTAAAGTTTTGCGAGTTTTTGAGAACCATTGAATTACTACTTAATTCAATGGTTCTCAAAAACTTCAGATGTATCTAATTATAATTCAATTAAAATTGAATTCTTTTTTTCTTTTTCTTTTTTTATTTAAAGCGAGCGCTTTTAAAAATCAATGGAGTTTTTTTACTTTATTTTATGTCTTATTCATGAAAACCAGTTATATTTATCATTTATAAAAAAAAGTAATTCGATAAAATTGCTTCTACCTTGTCAACTGATAACGATAGAACAAAATCTGGATAAATACCAATACCTATTACAGGTAAAAAGATACAGATCGAAATAAAAAGCTCCCGCGGCCCAGAATCTAAAAAATAAGACTTTGTACCGTTGAATAGCTTGTAGCCATAGAACATCTGGCGTAACATGGATAATGAATAAATAGGAGTTAATATCATTCCAATAGCCATTATAAAAGTAATGACTATTTTTGGTATTAAAAGAAATTTCGTGCTGGTAATTATTCCAAAAAATACTACCAATTCCGCAACAAAACCACTCATTCCTGGCAATGCAAGAGAAGCCATTGAGAAACTGCTGAACATAGTAAATATTTTAGGCATTAGGACACCTATTCCTCCCATTTCGTCTAGATAAACAAGACGTATTCTATCGTAACTTGTTCCTGCCAAGAAAAAAAGTGCAGCACCAATAAATCCATGAGAAATTATTTGTAAAAGGGCTCCATTAAGTCCCGTATCGGTTATAGAACTAATTCCAATAATTGTGAAACCCATATGAGATACAGAGGAATAAGCTATTCTCTTTTTTAAATTGCGTTGACCAAGCGAAGTTGAAGCCGCATAGATTATTTGGACCGCTCCCACTATAATCAACCAAGGAGAAAATATAGAATGGGCATGGGGTAATAATTCCATATTGATCCGAATCAACCCATATGCTCCCATTTTTAATAAGATCCCGGCTAGAAGCATACATGTACTGTAATGTGCTTCTCCATGGGTATCGGGTAACCATGTATGCAGGGGTATAATCGGTGATTTGACAGCATAAGCAATAAGGAAGCCAATATAGAATATTATTTCCAATGCTACGGGATACGATTGATTAGCTAATGTTTCCAAATTTAATGTTGGTTCATTGGAACCATATAAACCCATACCTAGAACTCCCATTAAGAGAAAAATGGAACCCCCTGCTGTGTACAAAATAAACTTTGTAGCGGAGTAAAGGCGCTTTTTCCCCCCCCACATAGATAAAAGAAGGTAAACAGGAATTAATTCTAACTCCCACATGATGAAAAAAAGTAAAAGGTCTCGAGAAGAAAATGAGCCTATTTGACCGCTGTACATTGCTAACATCAGAAAATAGAACAATCGCGAATCTCGAGTAACCGGCCAGGCCGCTAAGGTAGCTAAAGTAGTGATGAATCCTGTCAGTAAAATGGGTCCTATAGAAAGCCCATCAATTCCCAGTCTCCAGTGAAAATCAAAAATAGTTATCCATTTATAATTCTCCTCCAATTGAATTAATGGGTCGTCCAATTGGAAATGATAACAAAAAACATAGGTTGTTAGAAGGAGTTCTAGTAGGCATATACAGATAGTATACCACCTCACTACCTTATTCCCTCTATGAGGGAGAAAAAAAATTGATAAACCTGCGGATATCGGCAAAACAACAATTATTGTTAACCAAGGAAAATCACTCGTGGTAAAGACAAGATAGGTTTTGACCAGAAAAATCCGCACTCGATTTTTTTTATCGAGTGCGGATTTTTCTCGGTAAAGAGGAATCAAATGGATTCAAGTCGAATTTTTTAGAACGTATCAATAACCTAGACCCATGCTGCGAGTTGTTTCATGCCATAAATAAACCCGGACACTCAAGAAATCCGTTGGACAAGCGGATTCACATCTCTTACAACCTACACAGTCCTCTGTTCTTGGAGCCGAAGCTATTTGTTTAGCTTTACATCCGTCCCAAGGTATCATTTCCAATACATCCGTAGGGCAGGCTCGTACACATTGAGTACATCCTATACATGTATCATAAATTTTTACTGAGTGTGACATTGGATCTATAAAATTTTGCAACGTTTTGAATTTTCGATCTGGTGGATCAGTAATAAACGAATGATGTATTGTAGACACCAGACGAATCAGTGGGGTATCTGAATCGATTTTTTCATAATCAATCGACTTCTAGATCTGCTCATGAGAAACGGCCAAGATACTTTGATTTCCTACGTTTTAGGAAACATAATCATACGGGTGATACATGTACATACTAACTTAAATTGTTGAATTATGAAATTCTTTATCTATATATAGATAAATATAGAATATAGATAAATATAGATATCTTTATTTAGAGCATTATGCCTATTTATTCAACAAATTGGATTGATTGAGACGAGTTGATTTTCTGTTACGATGGATTGATGAAACAATAGCCAATCCAATAGCTGCTTCAGCAGCTGCAATAGCTATAACAAAGATCGAAAAAATGTCTCCCTTTAATTGTCGACTATCAAATAAATCAGAAAATGTTACGAGATTTAGATTAACCGCATTCAGTATAAGCTCAAGACACATAAGTGCTCTAACCATGTTTCGACTTGTGATCAATCCATAAATACCGATAGAAAATAAATAGGCACTCAAAATAAGTACATGCTCGACCATCATTTACCAACTCCTCATCAATCTCGATTCATTTCAATATGAATAACAATTTCACCTATTTGATTGACTCAACTCAAACAAACAAGTATGGAACAGAAAAGTATTGGTAATGGATAGAACGAAAACTTTTTTGATTGGGCTTGCTCATATTCATATATCTGAACAATATGAAAGGAGAACTGAGAGAAATTTTCTGTTATAACAATAAGAAATAAAACAAAACAAGGCCTTATTTATTTTATTTGCTTTTTTTGTAAAAAAAATGTTTATTACTGGCGAGCCATAGCAATTGCACCTATCAAAGCAACTAAAAGAATTATCGAAACAAGTTCAAATGGAAGAAAAAAATCCGTTGATAAATGAATTCCAATTTGTTGAACCTTACTTAGAAGGTCTTGCTCTATAATCTGGTTTGATTTTGTAGTCCAAATAATCCCGTACCATGATGTATCTGAGATAGTAGTAATTAATGAAAAAAAGATACTTGTACAAACCAATGAAGTAACCCCATCCCCAACGGTCCAAAGGGAAAAATTATTGGAATATTCTGAACCTTTCAGGAACATCACAGCAAATATGATTAAAACGTTTATGGCTCCCACGTAAATAAGGAGCTGTGCAGCAGCTACAAAATAGGAGTTAGATAGAATATAGAATAAGGATATACAAACAAGAACGAAACCCAAAGAAAAAGCGGAATAGATTGTATTTGTAAGTAATACTACGCCTAGACTTCCTAATACAATACCTGATCCAAAAAATACTAAAAGAATATCATGTACAGGTCCCGGTAAATCCATTATATGTAAAATAATAGAGAATTAAAGTAGAAATATTTCATGACCCTAATGATCGGGCCGGGAAAAGGGGGTTGCCCTATTTTTTTTTGTATCTGATATGTTCTTAATTGAATCTTCTTAAAGCGGTGTTAATTGATGTAGACACAGTTATGTAACAATCCCGCTTCCATATATGAAAAAAAAAAGTAGTTCGGAATTGCTTGTATATTCCGGAATCATCGGAGATATATGAATTCATTCGAAATTCAAATCAATCTATGATTCTCAGAAAAACAAAATAAATAAAAAAAAAGAATAAATACAGATTTTTTGTGCTTACTGACCAGCCAAAAGACAACCTTGCTGCTTTATCTTTTGATTAAAACAAACAGAGTTTTAGTAATTAATTGGTAATCTTTAAGGAGTTTATCCGTAGTTCTTTTTATTTGAGTACAATTCATAATTGTTTGTTTGAATTGTATAATCTCCAGTTACTGACATTGGTAACCGACCCAAAGCAATTTGATTATAGTTCAATTCGTGACGATCATAAGTGGAAAGTTCATATTCTTCAGTCATTGATAAACAGTTTGTTGGACAATACTCGACGCAGTTACCACAAAATATACATATTCCAAAATCAATACTATAATTAAGCAACCTTTTCTTTCGAATATCTGTTTCCAATCTCCAATCAACAACAGGTAGATCTATAGGGCATACACGAACACATACTTCACAAGCAATACATTTATCAAATTCAAAGTGGATTCGACCGCGAAAACGCTCTGATGTGATTGATTTTTCATAAGGATATTGAATAGTTACAGGTAAACGATTCGTGTGGGATAAGGTAATCATGAAACTTTGACCAATGTATCTTGCGGCTCGTACTGTTTGTTGACCATAATTGATGAACCCAGTCATCATAGGGAACATATCGTGGATATCTATGAAAATTTTCGTATTTCTTTCTCTTGGCTTGTTTAAGAGAGTTTCTAAATCTAGAATTTTATATTTTGTTATAGCGAAAGGAGTTGGAAAGAAGTTGTCAATAATAGATTACCTAGAGAAATAGGCAAAAGAAATTTCCACCCAAGATTTAATAGTTGATCCATTCTCATTCTAGGCAAAGTCCATCTTGTTGCGATAGAAATGAAGAGGAACAAATAAGTTTTGGCTAGTGTAATAAGGATACCGATTGTTGTTCCAAAAACTCCACCGGTTTGACTTATTCCAAAAAGTTCAGGAATAAATGTGTACGGAATAGAGAGATTCCACCCTCCCAAGTACAGAACTGTTACAAATAATGAAGAAACTAGTAGATTTAGGTAAGAAGCAACATAAAATAAACCAAATTTTATACCGGAATATTCGGTTTGATAACCTGCTACTAATTCTTCTTCTGCCTCTGGCAAATCAAAGGGCAATCTTTCACATTCTGCTAGGGAAGAAATTAGAAAAACTATAAAGCCTATGGGTTGACGCCACAGATTCCATCCCAAAATCCCATATTTTGATTGTACCTCAACTATATCAATTGTACTTGAACTATTAGATAATCATAGTCGATGATAACATTACTGTTCCCATCGCTATTACAGAACCGTACATGAGACCTCAGCTTCATACGGCTCCCCGATGGTCACAAATAAATCTAAGGTTAGGTATTACTTCGACATGCTTTTGTTTTGTAAAGTAGTAAAGTAGATAGAATAAAGATGTATCGGAAAGTTCCTAATTAGACCAACGAAATTCTGTTTGCTGTAATAATAAAAATGCTTCTGAATTTATCTCATACCTTATTTCTATATATTTTAATTCAAATTAGAATTTCTCTTTGTATCTTTGTTCAGTAATAACCGAATTGTTCAATAATATATGCGTTGCATCAATAGGTATTTCGACCTATTTCTTTCTATTACGAAAAATCATTAGACACTGCACTAGTTCCATGAATCATGATAAGACTTCGATCTGTATGAATTTAGATCAGATGAGGCAAATCAAAAAAAAAAAAAAGATTTCTTATTTTTTCGTTTCCTATTGCATTCCATTTCTTCCATTTATTTCGTTCCTGTTCTTCTTTCTCAGAGGGGTTCTGCTCTAAAAAAATGAAATAAGGGATTACTTCGTTCCTGATAGTCATTTCTTTAATCAGTGGATAGGAGCATACTCTGGATCGGAATCGGGGGAAAGTACTCCTTGATCATTTCTACCAACTTAAAGCCCTCATTATGATTCCTTTTCTATAAAAATATCTCTTTGGATACCTTACATTATCTCCATTACTAATCCTTTTTGTATCTTGGTGTTCCTAAGCGTCCACTCATTTTTTGATTGATTCCCGGTATGCTAATATATAAAAAAAATTGTAAAAACTTCATACACTTGATCTTTTTTTTGTACCCGCTTCAAGGGACGATGACTAATCAACCAATCTTGGGGTAAACAATTTTCCACTGCTTATGTGTACTTATACTTTACTCTCGTACTTGAGGAATGAGAATTAATCCTATTACTGCTAATTCAGAAGCTGTTTTGTTTCACTCATATAACTATCAGGTTTCATTCATCGACCCGAATGATGAATAAAAAAAAGATATTTATTCAATACATTCAATCTCTTTCCTAGAAATAAGGGAAGGGGATAAAGATTGATGTTTCAACGAATCACACGTAGAGATATTGATAACACGCATAGAGTTAATGGTATTTCATAACTAATCGATTGAGCAGCAGCTCGTAGACCACCTGAAAAGGAATATTTATTATTCGATCCATATCCTGACATAAGAAGTCCAATAGGAGCAATACTGGAAATGGCAATCCATAAAAAAACACCTATACCAAGATCGGCTAGAACAAGGCCATAACTAAAAGGAATTACTGAATAACTTAGTAAAATGGATATGACTGCTATGGATGGCCCAATACTAAATAAACGAATATCCCCCCTAGATGGGAGGATATCCTCTTTGAAAAGTAGTTTAGTTCCGTCCGCTAGAGCTTGAAGAATTCCCAGGGGTCCGGCATATTCAGGACCAATACGTTGTTGTATCCCCGCAGAGATTTCTCTTTCTAACCACACAATCACGAGTACCCCTATTGTGATTCCCGATACCAGAGTAAAAATAGGGACAAGTGTCCATATGAGGCCTATGGCCTCTTTAAAGGATTCCGATCTGGAAAAAGAATTGATAGCTTGTACTTCTGTCGTATCAATTATCATTTCAACGATCAACTTCTCCCATAATGATATCTATACTACCTAGTATCGTCATGATATCGGCCAATTTCATTCTTTTAACTAGCTGAGGAAGAATTTGCAAATTAATGAAACCGGGTGGACGAATTTTCCATCTCCAGGGAAAAGCACTATTATCCCCTATCAAATAAATTCCTAATTCTCCCTTTGGGGCTTCTACCCTTACATAAAGTTCTTGTTTCGACAATTCAAAAGTGGGAGAAGGCTTTTTACTAATAAATCGATATTCAAAATCATTCCATTCGGAATCCTTTGCTCTATCAAAGCGTCGGACTTCTAAATTCTCATAGGGCCCTCCGGGGATTCCTTCTAGAGCCTGTTGAATAATTTTTATGGATTCCGTCATTTCACCGATTCGTACTAAATAACGAGATAATGAATCTCCTTCTTTTTGCCATTGAACTTCCCAATCAAATTCATCATAACACTCATAATGATCAATTTTACGAAGATCCCATTGGATTCCGGAAGCTCGTAACATTGGTCCTGATAAACCCCAATTTATTGCTTCCTCTCCACCAATAATGCCTACTCCTTCAACCCGTTCCAAAAAAATGGGATTCCGCGTAATAAGCTTTTGATATTCCGCTACTCCTGTTAAAGAATAATCACAGAAATCCAAACATTTATCTATCCAACCATAAGGTAGATCAGCAGCTACTCCTCCGATACGGAAGTAATTATGCATCATTCGCATACCTGTGGCAGCTTCAAATAGATCATATAGTAATTCCCTCTCTCTAAAAATATAGAAGAAAGGAGTTTGTGCACCGATATCCGCCATAAAAGGCCCAAGCCATAATAAGTGAGAAGCTATACGACTCAGTTCCAGCATAATTACTCTGATATAGCTAGCTCTTTTAGGTACTTGAATATTTCCCAACTGTTCTGGTGCATTGACTGTTATTGCCTCTGTGAACATAGTAGCTAAATAATCCCAACGGGTTACATAAGGCAGATATTGTATAATTGTTCGGTTTTCTGCAATTTTTTCCATCCCTCTGTGTAAATAACCCAATATGGGTTCACAGTCAATAACATCTTCACCATCTAGAGTAATGATGAGTCGAAGAACACCGTGCATTGATGGGTGGTGAGGACCCATATTGACTATCATTCGATCTTTTCTTGTCGCCGGTACACTCATATGTTTTTTCCCGATTCATTATTCTACGAATTGCCGAAAACAAAACAAGGTTTATCAAAATTCAAGATCTCATTTTAAAAACCAAATAATTCAAGCGAATCCTCAAATTAAAATTAACTTAACGAGTTTTTGGTTCCCGAATATTCAGTTGACCAATTAATTCTTTATACCGTACTCTATTTTTATTTGACAAATAGGTCAGCAACCGTTGACGTTTTCCTAAAATTTTCCGCAGACCCCTCTGAGATAAATAATCTTTTTTATGCAATTCCAAATGTGAAGTAAGTCTACGTATTTTTTTCGTGAAACTCCATATTTGAAATTCAACGGATCCTTTGTTTTTTTCTTCTTGCGGAATAATGGAGATAAATGAATTTTTTACCATAAAAATAATTCTTCTTTTTTTTTTTATTTATTTTCCACAAATATAAATATGGATTTTATCGATCAAGAATAATAATACCAGTTTTGGGGTTTGGGATACACAAAGATATGGATTTACTTTGTTGTCTAGAAAATCCAATTAAATTAAGAAATTGAATTTTCAATTCAATTCGAATAAAAATAAAGGAAATCACATTTTTTTAGAACCCGCAAAAGAGAAAATGAACTTAAGAGGATTTCGCCAATTCATTTCTAGATGCAATTGATAGGTCATTGAAGCAGTATTTATGTGGGAGAGTGCCATGTAACACAATATGTGTATACATCTCTATGCCTTCGTATACTGGATATAACGATGAATATATAGAAAATGGACCATCAATTAAAAAATTCTGTATCGTGGATACATATGTATCCTTGACATACTGAAACGACTTCCATTATGGGTATCAAACCAATAGCGATTCATACAAGCTAAATCTTCTAATCGATAATTGGGCCAAAGAAATAATTTGAATTGAATGAATTTATTTGTATCTGTATCAAGATACTTCTCCTTATAAAAAAATTGTTCACAATTCTTTACGTTTTTCCCATTAAAAACGATCTGATCTCTATCCACAATATTTCCCTTTCCTGAACTCAAACTCATTAGAATTCTCAATTCTCTGCGACGTCTAGGAGATAGAATATTTTCAGGAACAAGCAAATCATAATGATTTTCATCTCCATTCACAAGAGTTTTTCCATGTGACAAAATGGATCCGTCGAAATCACTCTTATCAACATATCTTTTTTCTCGACATCTTATATTAGTTTGGTGTTTATCCTTATGGACCAGCGAAATACCTATGATTTGATACAGAAAAAATTGTACATCCCATTTTAAAGATAGACGAATGGGTTCGATAATAAAAAAGCCCCTTTTTATTAATCCTGTAAGATTTAGATCCTTTTGAATAAGCATTACATCCAGTCGCATTTCTCCTCTTTGAATAGAGGATATAGCAATTTCTCTTGGATTTTTTAGTCTAAGCAGGAGCGAATATACTTTGATATTATCAATTATTCTTTCATTCAAAGAGTTATGCCATCTCAATTGAAAAAGCAAATATCTTTTCAATAAAGAATCAAGTTCTGTTTCCTTGCTGCTTTTTGATTGTCCTTTCTTTCTAGGTTTTTGAATGTCGAATTCCGCGTAATTCTTTTCAAAAAAATATTTTTCTTGGTTTTGTACATCTGATCCAAAAGTTTCTTGGACCAGCCATTCTTTTTCTTCTTGATTTAGATTTTGGAATCCAAGATACTTTTTTAGATTAGATAATATACCAGGATTCATCTTTCGATTTATGTTGATGTTTTTACTAATGTTTTCATTTCCATGCAAATTTAAAAAAAGTAATTGGATTGGTATGATCCAAGGTTTAATCTTATATACATCATAACGTAGTACAAATTCTGGAAAGAACCAAGGTTCGAGATTCGGCATGGGATAATATAGCATTTCTTCATTCATTCCCATCCAATCAAAAAGGTTTTTTGGGGGATTGGATGGGTTGATTTCTTGATGAATCGTGAGATAAAAAAGATTTTTTTTATCCAAAATTTGATAATCATTAGGGCTAGTCTTAGTATCTTTACTAATGTTGGTCCTGGTATCCATATGGGTCCAGTATTCAATATTGATATTTTTTTTAAGACACAAATTGATAATTCCCCAATCCAAATATTTTCTATCCAGATTTTTACCCGTATTGATAATACATTCTTCCCCTACTAAATAATCAGTAATGGCTATAACTTCCGGTACATAAAAGAATGATTCGGATTTAGGTTTGTTGTAATTATATCTAATTTCTTGGTCTCCATTTCTTTTGACTAATGACCCATAAATGGATGAGTCCTTCCTCTCCTCATAATTAATATATTTATATGATAAAAGATCATATCTGTAACGTTTTTTTAATTTTTCTTTTTGATTCGTCAATGAATTCATTCCAAAATGCTTTTGTTTCTTGTAATAAATGAATCGGTCTTTTTCTTTTTCATATGAATAAAAAATTTTGGAGCCTTTATTTTGAATTGTATCGCGTTGATTGATTGTATTTCGCCATTTTTGCGGTACTAATCTAGACCCTCGAATCGGAGGTAAATTGTATTGATAAAGACCCCTTAACCAGTTTTTCCATTCATTCATTTCAGAATTCAAAAGTTTCTTCTGTTTTAATTTAGAATCAAATATTCCTCGTGTCCCTAAGTGATCCTTTATTATCTTCTTAAGAAAAATGGATGGTCCGTGATATTGAAGTACAGATCCGAAGGGATCTAAGTTAATAACTTGGCTTTGCGATAATTTATAAAATACATATGCTTGAGATAAAGAAAATAAGTCACAAAAAATCTGTGAATTTTTATTACTTTTGTTAATAATATTAGTAATATTAGAAAATGACTTTTTTAGAGTCGAAATAAATGGAATTGTGTTTTGATTTGTTTCATCCATTACTCTTTGATGTCTTTCATCATTGCAAATGTATTTATTGAGAGTCTTTTTTGTTGATTCAAGAAACAATTGTGCATATATTCTCGGAATATTAATAGTAAATAGAAAAATATCTATGTATATTTTTTCAATGAAAGATTTAAAAAAATAACGCCATTTACGTATTAATCTCGTACTTATTTTTTTTGATATCTGCCAAATATCTTTTTTGGATTCTGATCTTTTCGCTCTGTCATACCAACTTGTTTCATCAGGACTAGGATTTATATCTGAAGTTATAAATATTCTTTTCTTATCCTTTGTAATTCTTTCGATTTGATCTCTGATTGTGATTGTACGACCAGACAGATCTTTTATTTTTTTTTCTGTCAGTGAATAATTTGTCCAATCTATCATCGATTTTGTTTGAATGTTCGATTCGTAGGTAATTTTATTACTTACTATAAAATCTTTTCTATTTTCATTCGGTTCATATACTTTCTGCAATCCCACTAAAAAAGTAGGATTTACTTTTATTTTTACAAATTCTTTTATTTTGCTTTTGAAAAAGAGAACTATTTTGATAACCCATGTCGTATTTTCTTTTGTTGAACCTTCCGTAAACCCTTTTCTTCTATCTTTGAGAGTTTTTAGAACTATAAAAAATCTACTTTTTGCCCTTCTCATTTCGTTTTTTAATTCTTTCAAAATGGGTTTATAAAAAGAAAAGGGAGGTTTTTTTCGGGGAGAACCAAAGGGTTGTTCAGCTTCGCGGCCCCATACTGTTAAAAAACAAAAATTTGGTTTTTTTCCTTTCCTTTTCATTGGATCTCCTTGAGGGAATCTTTGCTTAGATCTATGCCAAGGTTTCAGTGAAAAGGGAAATATAATTTTTATCTGAATACCATCTATTAACCAGCGTTTGGGAAATTCTGTTTCTGATAATTGAACACCATTATAAGTACATTTAATGTGGATTTCTTTATTCCATTCTTGAAAATCTTCGTTCCACTCGGGCACTTGACATAGTAAGATACGGCCGAGGTTTTTAACTATTATCAGTGCGGGCAAAACAACGTATTTTCTAAGAATCGATTGGGCTATTAACGTACAACTCCGTACGGGTTGAGCAAATATAACAGAATCCCAAGTTTCCGCTATTGTTACCCGTTCATTTTTCTCTTGTTTTTTTTTATCTGTTGTCTCTATTTCCTTAGAATCTTCTGAATTGGAAGTTTTGAATTCCAGCTCTTTCCCCATACTCATTTTAGAGATATCAAAAGAAAAAGACGTTTTGTCGATTCTGTCCAAAAAAAGTGGCGAATGCACGTTTGCTTGAAGCATTTCCCAAATAATGGTTTTACGCCTTTGAGCCCGCATAGACCCTTTAATTAGATCTCGACGAAAATCCGATTGTTGGGTGTAACGTATCAAAGCCACTTCCTCCGCTTGATCGCTATTATCAGGATAGAAACTCGGATCTTTATCACTATAAATTATTACAAGTCTGGCTTTTCTTGAACGAATCCCAGGGTCATCTGTTGATTCTGCCGGGTTTTCGTCTTCCTGTTCTTCCAAATCATCGGTCAATTTATATGACCATTGAGGAAGCTTTTTATTAATTTGTTCTATTCTAATCCCATTTTTTCTAACTGTTTGATCATTTGAATTGTTTGTAATTGCATCAAATAAAAATTTTAAGTATTTCTTTTTATTTTCTAAATCAAACCTTCTTTGTTCGTCCAATAAAGCAAGTCTTTTAAAACCAGGCGTCGATTCTTCATCGAATTTGTTGATTGAGGTAAAAGGATAATCAATGTCTGTTGATAATAACTTTTCATTAAAAGGATCTTTTTTCTGTTCAAATTCTCGGGAATTTTTAAGCTTAGAGAATAAACCATAAATCTTATTTATCCAAACCATTCCCACGAAATCTTCTTTTGAATATTCTTTTGAAGTGGTTGAATCATCATCTTTATTTTGTGAATCTACCTTTGTAATTGTTCCACGGTATGGTCCGTTGAAAAACGGATCATACCATTTAGGCAAGCATTTTTCTTCATTCTCATCATGGCACAATCGGATCCGTTTTTCAAGTACATCTATTGAAAGAGACCCCTTCTCTATAGCTTCTATTCGATTTATTAACTCATTACTCAAGTTGTTTTTTTTTTTATTATTGGTATAAACCCAATTATTATACAGGTCCTCCGGGGATCCTTTTTCTGTCGTGTATAAAGACATCTTTTTTTGTATTATTTCCCCAAAAGTCGATAAACTAGGTGGATATGTAAAAGATATGATTTGTTTTCCATCACTTGGACATGTGTGAAAGAAATATTGTGACATTTCATTTCTTACAGCATTTTCAAATCGATCGTTTTTTCTATATCGTAATGGACGATTCCATCGCTTATAGTCGAAAAGAAGAGTTACAAGAGGTTTTTCAAACCAAAAGAGGTCTTTATCTTTCTCATCTTTAAGTATTTCCCTTCCATTCACTCGGATCTCTTCCGTTTCATCTAGTTTGTCCGGATCCTCCTTTTCTTCCGAACAAAGAGAAGGGTCTTCCTCGGCGGATCCCTCTTGTTCCTGTTTAGTCCCCTTCGTTTCGGAAGTCGTTTCTATTTCTACATCTGTTTCTTCCTCACTTTCCCCTCTTTCTTCCATTTCTGAGGTTTCTTTCAGTTTCTTAGTGACAATAGGCGACGGCATTCTGCCTAAATAGTAGACAGAGGTGATAAATAAGAGAATACTAAAGATTCGAGCCATAGAATTTCTTAATTCTGACACAAGGTACTCATTAGAT